TTTCAGATTTTGCACGTGTAATACATGTTCCTTCTATTTCTCCAAGTAAAGCCCTTCGCATCGCGATACCTATCGTATCTGCTTGGCCTTTCATAAGCGGGGCCAAAATGAAACGGCCATAATAAAGACGCTTACTGTCTGTTCTTGATTCAACACACTTCCACTGTAGTGTCCGAGTGGATACTGCTACTTCCTCTCGAACCATAATAATATTATTCTTTTTTCAGATCATTGAATCATTTATTTCTCTTGAAATCCGTTCAATTCTTATTTCTACACACGTCTTTTTTTAGGAGGTCTACATCCATTATGTGGCATAGGGGTTACGTCACGTACGAAACTTAATAGTATACCACTTCTACGAATAGCTCGTAATGCTGCATCTCTTCCGAGACCAGGACCCTTTATCATGACTTCTGCTCGTTGCATACCCTGATCCACTACTGTACGAATAGCATTTCCTGCTGCGGTTTGAGCAGCAAATGGTGTCCCTCTTCTTGTGCCTCTGAATCCACAAGTACCAGCGGAGGACCAAGAAACCACCTGACCTAGTACATCTGTAACAGTCACAATGGTATTGTTGAAACTCGCTTGAACATGAATAACTCCTTTTGGTATTCTACGCCCACTCTTACGTGAACCAATACGCCCATTCCTACGTGAACCAATTCTTGGTATAGGTTTTGTCATATTTTATCATCTCATAAATATGAGTCAGAGATATACGGATATATCCATTTCATATCAAAACAGATCCTTTATTTGTCCATCGGGTCCTTTAGAAAATCCCTTTTTCTTTTTAGAAAGATTACCCTTGTCTCTGTTTATGTCTCGGATTGAAACAAATTACTATAATTCGTCCCCGCCTACGGATCAGTCGACATTTTTCACAAATTTTACGAACAGAGGCCCTTATTTTCATATTTGTTATTCCTTACCTTAATTCCGAATCTACTCCTTGGAAGAAAATAAGTCTCTTGAAATTTTGAACCTCGAATTGTATTCCCACGAAAGGAATGTTTAAAAAGCCACCTACACCTAATCGTTTGAATCTTTGTTGCGAAGTCTATAAATTATACGTCCCCTGGTTGAATCATAACGACTTACTTCGATTTTTACTCTATCTCCTGGTAGTATCCGTATAAAACTTCGTCGGATCCTCCCCGAAACATAACCTAGAATCAGATCTTCATTATCTAAACGAACCCGGAACATACCATTGGGAAGTGATTCAGTAATTAAACCTTCATGAATCAATTTTTGTTCTTTCATTCCAGGTAACCCCCTTGAAGTATCAACTAATGGAGGAGGAGTGATATTAAACAACCCGTCTTTCCTCTCCTTTTTCACAAATAGGAAGTTACGGATCAACTTCGGATACCAGAAGGATCACCATATATAACACAAAACTTCTCCTCCAATTCCTTCTAGTCGAGCTTCTCGATCTGTCATTATACCTCTAGAAGTAGAAAGAATTACAATCCCCATTCCACCTAAAATCCTAGGAATTCGTTGATAGTTGGAATAGATTCGTAGACCGGGTCGGCTGATACGCTTTAAAATATTTCTATATGTTCCTTTCCTATTTCTTCTATGTCGCAGGGTTGAAACCAAGAAATATTTGTTGTTTTCCCGATGTTTCCTAACGTTTTCAATAAAACCTTCTCGTAGAAGTATTTTAACAACGCTTTCGGTCATATTAGTAGATGCTATTCGAACCGTTCCCTTTTTATCCATGTCGGCATTTCTTATAGAAGTTAATATATCGGCAATAGTGTCCCTACCCATGACGAACTATAATTATTGGTGCCTCCTAATTTTGATATAATCAACATGTTCCATTTTTTTTTTTATGTGAATTTTGGATTCTTTATTTATGAATTATTAAAAGTATATGCGTGAAACACAATCTACTAATTGATCCATTTCAGATACCCTACTATATCATGGTCTCATCTACTAGTATTTATAATACCTCAGGAGCTAATGAGACTATTTTAGTGAAATTCAACTGTCTCAATTCTCGAGCGATCGCTCCAAAAACCCGAGTTCCTTTTGGATTTCCTTCTTGATCAATGACAACTGCTGCATTGTCATCATATCGTATTATCATACCGTTGTCACGTCTGAGTTCTTTACATGTACGTACAATTACAGCTCTGATCACTTCTGATCTTTCGAGAGGCATATTGGGCACTGCTTCTTTTATTACAGCAACAATAACGTCACCAATATGAGCATATTGGTGATTACTAGCTCCTATGATTCGAATACACATCAATTCTCGAGCCCCGCTGTTGTCCGCTACATTCAAATGGGTCTGAGGTTGAATCATATCATTTTTTTTTGAATCTGTTCTTTCAATGCAAAGGTCGAAGGAAAAAATAAAGAAATATTGTCTGTCCAGAAATAAAGAAATCCGCGATTGTTTTTTTCATCATAAATACCCCTTTGGTTCCACATCCCTATCCTGAAATAATGAATTGCGTTCGTATAGGCATTTTGCACGCAGCTATTTTAATAGCTGCTCTGGCTACAGTTTCCGATACTCCGCCCATTTCATAAAGTATTCGACCCGGCTTAACAACAGATACCCAATATTCGGGAGATCCCTTCCCCGAACCCATACGGGTTTCCGTAGGTCTTACTGTAACGGGTTTGTCGGGAAATATACGGACCCATATTTTTCCACCACGGCGCGCATATCGTGTCATTGCTCGTCGCCCTGCTTCTATTTGTCTAGATGTGATCCAAGCGGGTTCAAGTGCCTGAAGAGCATATCTACCGAAACAAATATGATTGCCTCGATAAGATATTCCCTTCATTCTTCCTCTATGTTGTTTACGGAATCTGGTTCTTTTGGGGTTATAGTTGATGGTTGTTTCTCAACCTCATCTCTACTACAGAACCGGACATGAGAGTTTCTTCTCATCCAGCTCCTCGCGAATGAAACGATTCAATAATATTACAGATACACATGTATTTATTGAATAATACACTAAATCATGGGATTTATTGATATTGAATCTGTCACGTAGGAATCTGTATATCTTGTATATATAGCTAGACGTATATTTCTATATATAGAAGATAATGCCTTTGCTTTATTTTTATAACGAATCCTTGACCTTTACCGAATCGGCCAAAATTTTGCAATTCAATAAGGGTTTCGCGGGCGAATATTTACTCTTTCAATATTTGTTTCATTCGTAGGGTCAACCCATGGCCTCTCAGAATAAATCAATTGGTTCCTGGTTGGTTCCGCCATCCCACCCAATGAATCATTAGGATTCGTTTTCAATAGAATCTTCTGCAGTCACAGGTTCCGTCGTTCCCATAGCTTCTCCATTAATGGCTAGGCCTGAACTCTGCAATGGAGCTCCTCAATTCAAGTTCGTTCCCAAGTCAATCCCCTCAGTCTCTATTGACTCGAGGCTCTTTATTATTGGTATTTTTCCTATGAACCGTATTCATCTAATTATGGACGAATCAGTATTGATGCTTTATCACACTGCCTTTTATGAGATGATTCATAATAGACCATACATATTGGAATCATATACCATTGATATTCTCCTTCTCTCTTTCTCTCGCCCTTCCATTTACCCACATCCCTCTATTTTCGCTTCACAATCCATAATCAGATTGATTTTTCCTTTATGGAAAAAAGATTTCAGTTGCTACAACTATATGATTGACACATCATATAGTGACTGGTTCCTTGGATCTCGATAATACGAAGCAATGAGCTGGTTCTAAGTTCTATAGTTATTAGTTAGGGGCCAGTCCTTTTTTTTTGAATCCCAACTCTAAAGAAAAACCAACGAGTCACACACTAAGCATAGCAATTCTACCAAATGATCAATCCAATTTTTATTCAACCCTATAGAATTAGAATTGCTCATTTTTCATTGAAGGGAAAAAGAATAGTTTGTCGTTTTTTGTTCTATCACTGGATAGAATGGCAAGGAAAGGCCCATTATTGCTCGTCTACAAATATCCAAATTTTGATGCCTAATACCCCATAGATAGTTCGAACTGTATAGGAACAATGATCAATTTTAGCTCGAATGGTTTGTAGGGGAACCCTACCTTCTCTGATCCATTCGACACGTGCAATTTCTTTTCCGTCGATACGTCCTGCAATTTGCACTTGAATTCCTTTTGTATCCGCTTGTTCAGTTAATTCAATAGCTTTTTTCATTGCCTTTCGAAAGGAAACTCTATTCTTTAATTGTAGAGCTATATATTCTGCAAGAATATTAGGTTGTCCATAAGGTTTTGCAACTCTTGTGATAGCAATGTTAAGTCTCCGGTTCACAGAATTAAATCCTTTTTGTACATTGATCTGTAATTCTTCGATTCCTCGTGTTCGACCCTCTATTAACAAATTTGGAAATCCAATATAGATTATGACCTGGATCAGATCGATTTTTTTTTGAATCTCTATATGTGCAATTCCTTCGAAACCCGAGGATATTCTCCTATTTTTTTGTACATAATTCTTGATACAATCTCGTATTTTTTCATCTTCCTGGAGACCTATGGAATAATTTTTTGGTTGCGCGAACCAAAGGGATCTATGCTTTTGGTTTTCCCCACCAAGTCGGAAACCAAGGGGATTTATTTTTTTGCCCATATTTTTCTTCTCTCTCTTTCTCTTTTTTTTCTCTCTCTCTCTCTTTCTCCAAATATCTCTCTATTATAGGATCTTTCCATTGATCCTTTGTTTCTAAATATATATCCTGATCCGTTTTCTTTTTAGAGCTATCCCTCACTACAATAATTATATGACAGGTGGGTCTTTTTATCGGATAACTACGTCCTCGAGCCCGAGGTTTTAACCTTTTCACGATAGTACCCCCATTGACTTCGGCTTTACTAATGACTGAATCAGCTTCGTTGAAACTTTTATTGTGACTAGCATTTGCTGCTGCAGAATAAACCAATTTAAAAATGGGATAAGATGCTCGATAAGGCATGAGTTCCAGTAGCATAAG